GTCTGTTTTCTGGGTTTGGAAAAGTGCGGATTTTCAAGAAAGGGAATCCTATGATATGCTGGGAATCCTTTATGATAATCATCCACGCCTGAAACGTATCTTAATGCCTGAAAGTTGGATAGGATGGCCTTTACGTAAGGATTATATTGCCCCTAATTTTTATGAAATACAAGATGCTCATTGAATAATCAGAAACAAATCTTCACTTCTACAACTCCAGATATTCAAAGAATTTTTGTACATTCTCTTCGAGATCAAACATAGTAATTGAAGTTTGATTCACATATTTTTTTTTTTTAGTTATTAGGTGGGCTAAATAAAATAAATACTAAAAAAAAATTAGAGGATTCATTGAGATTCTCAAATTTTGAAGATACTTTTTCGAATGAGCCGAGCCACTAGGATGAAACTAAAAGAGTTCCGCATTATGAACTATGTACCGCGCACATCACTTAGATGGGCTATAGAAAGTAACATAGGAGGAAATGAAGAAATAGAATCTGAAAAAAATATAGAAGGAAATGAAAGAGGATCATATTCTATTTGTACTGTATCTGAAATGAACTTTGGCTATTCCCATCCCTCAACTCCTCTAGACTATACTTTTTCTCTTTCAACTAACTAATTTAGCCTTTCGAATATGTATAAAGTATTAACGTTTTTTTTGAACAAAAGGAGACACAGTATGGACAAATAAAAAAACAAGAGGAAACAAAATGGAATTCTTTTGTATACTTTATATACATATGATATATATAAGGGGTATATCTCCGACATTTATAAATATGTATCATGATTTATACTATTAATGAATATGTATGTCGACCCATATCAATTAATTTTTAGAATATATACTCATACAAATTACTCATGTGCCAGGAACCAGATTTGAACTGGTGACACGAGGATTTTCAGTCCTCTGCTCTACCAGCTGAGCTATCCCGACCATTCACGACGCATCATCCTCATTTTATTTTAATATAGGACTTGGGTCTATGTCAATTAGTCAATTAGAAAAACGAAAAAGTATTACAAAGTATTATACAGGATCTAATAGAATTTCTTGGATCTTCAAAAATCAATTTTCAAAGTTTCAGTACAGTACAAGCAATGATATGTATTGTTAATTATTCAAATTTAATGGATTCCTTGCTCAAATCATTTGTACTGTACGCGTATCATATATATCACACACAAGTCTTGTGATAAGAAAAAAATTTTCGCTCAGATCCATTTGTGAAAGAAAAGAGTAGAATGAGAATGAATGATAAATATAACGAATTTTGATTTGAATCGCTAACAAAATGATAAAATGAAAATAAATAATTAGGGAGTCAACCGGGTCGTTTTGGGGATAGAGGGACTTGAACCCTCACGATTTCTAAAGTCGACGGATTTTCCTCTTACTATAAATTTCATTGTTGTCGATATTAACATGTATAATGGGACTCTATCTTTATTCTCGTCCGATTAATCAATTATTAAAAAGATCTATCAGACTACGGTGGAGTGAATGGTTTGATCAATGAATATTCGATTCTTTTTTCAATTTTTAATCGATTCACAACAAGTCTTTCATTTTTCATATAAATATAAAAAAATACAGATTTGGGTCGTCATTAATCATTTTGAGATAGTATTTCAGTACTATACGTATGTATATAGGTTTATCCTTCATCCTTTCTGAAGTTTCGATGGAAGGATTCCTTTACTAACACACTGCAGCCAACTCCATTTGTTAGAACAGCTTCCATTGAGTCTCTGCACCTATCCTTTTTTATTTTCGGTTTATGAAACCCTTGTTTATTTTCATAAAACAGGATTTGGCTCAGGATTGCCCATTTTTAATTCCAGGGTTTCTCTGAATTTGAAAGTTCTCACTTGGTAGGTTTCCATACCAAGGCTCAATCCAATTAAGTCCGTAGCGTCTACCAATTTCGCCATATCCCCTCTTTTTTTTGATGTGATTAAGATCACATCATGATGCCGCCCCCCCCCTTTTCTTTCATTTCTATTATGCTGGACCGGTTGAATTCATTAGATACCGGTTCCTATATTGAAAAGTTTTTTCTACTATTTGATTTCTTGTATATTTTCTTTCATCTCTATCGGAGACCCGTATTTGGTCCAATCAGAAATGATTCTATCATTTCTATATCATCAATTCAATATGGATCGCATAACATATATATTCTAGTATAATATATATTTATTATACTTATATATGCCCCTATTTCTACCTTTTTTAGCGTTAAATTTAAAATACTTGAACGGTCTATTCTTTTTTTTTTTTCGTCTTAGCTTTCACCTTTCCGAATGAAACCAGAGGAGTGTTTCATTATGATCTGGATTGCGCTTTTATCTTTCATGTTATTCTTAGGGCAGGCCTTCTATAACATAACAAAAAAACGAAAAGGAAGATTTGAGTATTATTAATTTTAAATTAAATTAATAGCCATAACTAAAACTAATAAAATGGCTATAACTAACCATTCCTTTA